AGAGATTTATTCAAAATATCCAATAACTTGATTTATAATAATGAGGTTCATTTTTTATTTGTCACTTTGTGTGCCGTTCTATTATTCTCCGGTGCCGTTTCCAAATCTGCACAGTTTCCTCTTCATATATGGTTACCCGATGCCATGGAGGGCCCTACTCCTATTTCCGCTCTGATACATGCTGCTACTATGGTAGCAGCGGGAATTTTTCTTGTAGCCCGGCTTCTTCCTCTTTTCATACTCATACCTTATATAATGAATTTCATCTCGTTAATAGGGATATTAACAGTATTCTTAGGAGCTACTTTAGCTCTTGCTCAAAAAGATATTAAGATAGGGTTAGCCTATTCCACAATGTCTCAATTGGGGTATATGATGTTAGCTCTGGGTATGGGGTCTTATCGTAGTGCTTTATTTCATTTGATGACTCATGCTTATTCGAAAGCATTATTGTTTTTAGGGTCGGGATCCATTATTCATTCAATGGAAATTATTGTTGGATATTCACCAAAAAAAAGTCAGAATATGGCTCTTATGGGAGGTTTAATAAAACATGTGCCGATTACAAAAAACTCTTTTTTATTAGGTACACTCTCTCTTTGTGGTATTCCACCCCTTGCTTGTTTTTGGTCCAAGGATGAAATACTTAATGATAGTTGGTTGTATTCCCCTATTTTTTCAATAATTGCTTGGTCGACAGCAGGATTAACCGCATTTTATATGTTTCGAATTTATTTTCTGACGTTTGAAGGGCACTTAAATGCCAATTTCAAAAATTACAGCGGAAAAAAAAATATACCCTTCTATTCAATATCTCTATGGGGTAAAGAGGGGTCAAAAAAGATTTACTCTCATTTTTGTTTATTAACCTTATTAAAAATGAATAATAATGAAAAAACTTCTTTTCTTTCAAAGAAGACATATCGACTTGATGAGAATGTACGAAAGATCACAGAGCCTTTTATTAGTATTACTTATTTTGAGACTAATAAATCTTATTTTTATCCTTATGAATCGGATAATACTATGTTATTCTCTATACTTGTATTGGTTCTATTTACTTTGTTCGTTGGATTCCTAGGAATTCCTTTGAATCAGCAAGGAACGACCTTAGATATATTATCAAAATGGTTAATCCCATATATAAACCTTTTACACCCAAATTTAAATAATTCCATAGATTGGTATGAATTTGTGAAAGGTGCGGTTTTTTCAGTCAGTATAGCCTATTTCGGAATCCTTATAGCGTCTTTTTTATATAAACCTGTTTATTCATCTTTGCAAAATTTTGACTTAATTAATTTTTTTGTTAAAACAGGTCCTAATAGGAATTTTTCAGACAAAATGATAAATTGTCTATATGTTTGGTCATATAATCGTGGTTATATAGATACTTTGTATGCAACATTTTTAACAGGAGGTATAAGAGGGTTAGCAGAATTCACTGATTTTTTTGATAGGAGGGTCATTGATGGAATTACAAATGGAGTTGGTATTTTTAGTTTCTTTGTAGGAGAGGGTATAAAATATGTTGGGGGCGGACGGATCTCTTCTTATCTTTTCTTGTATTTATCTTACGTTTCCATTTTTATATTAATTTTCTACTTCTTACTTTTAGAATCTATAAGAAAGATCTTTTAGTTTTAATTTGATTTGATAGTCAAAAAACTTTCGATAGGAAAGAATGCTTGGTTTTGAACAATAGATGTCTTTCACATCCAACTAAAATAATGAATAACCTCTTCATTTTAAAATGGCAGTTCCAAAAAAACGCACTTCTATATCAAAAAAGCGAATCCGTAAAAATTTTTGGAAGGGAAAGGGGTATCGGTCGGCGTTAAAAGCTTTGTCATTGGGGAAATCGCTTTCTACGGGGAATTCAAAAAGTTTTTTGTACAACAAACAAATAAGCCCTAAAACATTGAAATAATCAAAGTTGATTTGACTAATTCTCGTATTTCATTCTTTATTTCATATAAAAAAATAAGGAATAATTTCCATTCCCTATTCATTAGGCGAAAACACAATAGGGAATGGGAGAAAAAAGGCTTCTGTTTAGTAAATTGGAAAAAGAGTGTTTTTGAAAAATCCTATAATAACAATAACAATGACTATACATAATTTTATTTTGCAATAGCAAATAATTTTTTTTTTAATCCTAAAAGAGGATGGAGGGATTTATTATGCCACTTGGTAAAGGCTTTAGAAGTGACCTATTTTTCGACCTATTAACTGACCTAATAATCTTAGGTATGCGGATATTAAGCATGAAGATAATGAATTCGGACGTTATGCGCGGACTCTATTGTGGATTTATGACCACACTAACTATAGCGCCTTCTTTTTTCTTGCTTCTCCGAGATCACGTTGTGGAAGACAAAATCGAGAAGAAGGTAGCAGCAATAACGGGGTTTGTTATGGGACAGTTCATACTGTTGATATCAATCTATTATGTGCCGCTTCGTTTAGCGTTGGGTCAACCTCATACAATAACTATCCTAGCTCTGCCGTGTCTTTTTGTTCATTTTTTCCGGTGGAATAATGAAACGAAAAATAGATTTTTCCGTTGGGAAAGACCAATAACTTATCAAAAAACTTTTTACGGTAGAAGAATTCAAGAAAAAAAAATTTTTACTTATCGAGTTACTACCAGAAAAAGGATTCGTAATTTCAGAAATCAATGTTTATATCTAAAGCATCTTTTTTTTCCATTATTAAACCAGATCCTTTTTCCCAGTTCGACGTTAGTCAGATTAGTCAACGCTAATTTGTTTCGATGCAACAACAAGATTCTATTTGTAAGCAGTAATTTTGGGGGTTGGTTAATTAGTTTCTGTTTACTCATGGAATGGGTTAAGTCGGTATCAGTTTGGATAAACTCAGACTATTTGATTAGATTGAATCGGAATATGCGATCTAAGGAGTACATTCCGGAAAAAATGAAGGAAAAAATGCACCAATTTACGTGGACAGTCCACGATGTGATAAATTATCCGACTCGAAGCTTTACTCTTTTCTTATATGTAATCTGCCTCTTGTATTTAGGCAAAATTCCCCCATCACTCATTTTTACTAGGAAAACGAAATCACTAGAAATAAGAAGGATAAGCGAGGAAAAAAGAATTTTAGAAAAGAAATTAGAAGAGGAAGAAGAGGAAGAAGAGGAAGAAGAGGAAACAGAAGATCTAAACCTAGAAGAAAAAGACAGAAGCACAGACAAAAGAATATACAGAAGCACAGACGAAAGCACAGACAAAAGAATATACAGAAGCACAGACGAAAGCACAGACAAAAGAATATACAGAAGCACAGACGAAAGCACAGATGAAAATGCGGACGAAAATGCAGACGAAAATGCAGACGAAAATGCGGACGAAAATGCAGACGAAAATGCAGACGAAAATGCGGACGAAAATGCAGACGAAAATGCGGACGAAAATGCAGACGAAAAGACAAGGGAAGAAAAAGTTTACGAAAAAAGGTTGGCTAAAGATGAACCAAAAGGATTCAGCGTCTATCTTCTCTCCGACGAAGTCGAAAAAGAAAAAAGGAAAAATGGATTCTCCTTTTGGTTTGATTTTGTTGAAAAATTGCCTGTGCTCTTGCTTTTTAATTGTCAAGAATGGAATCGCCCATTACGATACATAAAAAGCACTATAGGGGGATCAATTCTAAAAAAAGAGTGGATGACACAAAATTTTTTTGAGACATGCAAAAACGATGGAAAACAAAGAATATATTTTTCATATCCACCCAGCTTATTCATTTTTGGGGAAATGATAAAAAAAAAACTAGAGCAGGAAGAAAAACAACAAAACGAGAAAAGAAACAAAAAGCTAAAACCCCAAAAACCCGCACCGTATCAAAATACGTTTTATAGACGAAAAAAAAAACGGGAACAAAAAACATTTATACATAGAATTTGTGCTTTAAACAAAGGATTGCTTTTTGTAGACATACTTGAAAAAAAAAATGGATTGCAGATAGATTCGGATGATTTGGAGGAGGTTGTAAAATCGGATGATTTGGAGGAGGTTGAAAAAAAAGGTTCCAAATCCTTGTTGACACATGAACCCTTTTATAATGAGACGACTCAAGAAAAAAAAAAAAAAGTGCTTCAACAACTCGATCCTTTGATCAGTGGACCACTTCGTATAAAACCTACAGAAAACTATTTAGGTCAAAAGAAAAACACGGATACCTCATTAAGTGAGTTAAAAAGACTTGGCATAAATAGCATTTATGACTTTTTGAATTCCACCGGCAATTTTCTTTTTGCCGACAATAATATTGACCTAATAAACAAATACATGAACCAGGCGACTCAAAAAAAAAAAAAAAAAGTGCCTGAATGGACAACCCGATTAATCACTGACGTGGAAAATGATTTTGGGTTTAAAAAGAAGTTTAAGTTAGAAAATGCCCATATGCGTTCAAGACTGTATAAACCGATAGTGCTAATTCATTATTTTCGAGACTCTAATAAAGAACGAAAAGGGGGGGTGCGAACCCTAACGCATCTCTGGGACCCAGATTTTCGTCGAAACATAATCTGGGATACTCGGCGCATTGAAAAGAGGAAAACTATTGAAAGGCTATTTCTCCCAAGGCCGCGTTCTCCCCTTTTTTGGGGCAAAACCCAAAGCAAGCTAGAGGCTATCGTTTATCAAATTTTTTTTAAACTTTATCAACTTTTTTTTAAACTTTTGCAAATAAGAAACTTTAACATTTTTGATAAAAAAAAAAGAAAAAATGATAAAGAAATAAAGAAAATAATAAAATCAAACGGAAAGAAAGAAAAAAATAAAAAAAGAAAGGGCGAAGACACTCGACTAGAAACAGAAGAAGGCTGGGAAAGCTTTACTTATGGACCCCAAATAAGAAGTTGTTTATTAAAAATACAATCTATTTTTAGACAATATATTTTATTCCCTTTGTTGATAATAGCTAAAAATACCGTCCATTTTTTATTATATAGAGTTTCGGACTGGCATGAAGATTTTGAGGAATGGAAAAAAGAAAAACACCTTATATGCAGAAATTCTGGTACTGAATTACGCGACGACCAGATTGGTGCCGTGTTTTATGAGGAAGGTTTCTCCATAATAATAAAGAATCCTTTCTCCTTGAAACCTTGGTGCAAATCTAAGCTACAAGATTCTGGTAGAAATACAACTAAAAAAAAAAAAAAAAGGAAAAAGCTTGAAAGTGAGCAGATTGAAGGTCGGCAGAAGAAAAAAAAAATTTATTATTTAACTGTTTTGGGACTGGAGTCCAAACATGTTTTCGGTTCTTCCCGAACAGGATCTTGTTCGTCGTTCCCTTTAATTGCCTTTTTCAAACCCGTTTTAAAGAAACTAAAACAGAAAATAAAAAAAAAACAAAAGAAAGTACTAAAGAAAGTACTATTGGTTTTCAAAAAAGTACTATTGGTTTTCAAAAAAGTACTATTGGTTTTCAAAAAAGGGACAAAAAACCTTTCGGAGGAAAATTCGACTGCATTAGGTAAATTGAAAAATTTATCTAAATCAAGTAAAACGAAAGAAGAATCGTTTACTCAAATTGGATTTATAGATTTAGAAAAGAATTCAAAGGCAGACCTACAAATAAAGAATCTAAGCGATAGAACAATCAAAATCATAAACAAAACAAAAGCAGTCGAAAAGGGTAAACTAAAAAAGATTGCTGAACTAAAAAGCCCCCTAGATTCTAATGTAGAATTAGAGTCACAACTATCCCGAAATCGTTGGAAAATCTTAAAAAGAAGAACTGTTCGATTAATAAAAAAATTACGTTATTTAAAAAAAATTTTCATTTCAAAAAAATACATAAATATCTTTCTACCTATAATAAATATTACCGCAATCAATACAAAACATTTTATTCAATTAATAATAAGAAAATCCTTTTTGAATAACGAAAAAAACCAATCTCAAAATGAGACAACTGAAAAAGATATTCACTTTCTTTCTATTTCAACTATCAAAAAGTCAAAACCTATGAAGAAGAATTCACATATATTTTATGACCTATCTTGCTTATCGCAAGGATATGTATTTTTTAAATTATTCCAACTCGAAGTTATTAACTTATCTAAGTTAAGATCTGTTCTTGAATATCAAGGAACCTCTTTTTTTCTTAAGACAACAATAAAGGATTCTTTTAGAATATTGAATTCACAATTAACGGATAAGAAACTTCGAAATTATGATCAATGGAAAAACTGGTTAAGAGGTCATTTTCAATACAATTCTCCAATTGAATGGTCTAGATTAATACCACAAAAATGGCGAACTCAAGTGAATCACCGTTGGACAGCCGAAAATAAAGATTTTCAAAAATGGGGTTTAAATGAAAAAGACTTATTATTTTCATTTGATTATACAAATAAAACCTCTTATCAAGTAGATTCCCACGATGCAAAATTGCGTAAATGCTATAGATTTAGTCGTTTATTAGATGCGTGTTTAAATTCTGAAACGAAGGAAGAATCATCTATTTATGGAGTACCATTAGAAGAAAGTCTGAATAAAAATAACATACTTTCTAAGGAGCTCGGTAGTAATATGAAAAATAGCAGGGGCCACTTCCTTTTTCGTGATATAAATCCGGAGACTAGGCTCAAAAAGTTAGATAGAAAATATTTTCATTTTTCAAAACTATATGTGAACGATAATGGGTCGGATCCATCCAATTCCAAGGGAGAAATATATTTTGAGTGGCTAAACATAGATAAAGATAAAGAAAAAGTTCAAAAAGTATTAAAAAAAGTATTATTGAGTTCGTCTCTTTGGTTATTCTCAGAAGTCGCGTTTCTTTTGAAAGAATATCATTTTACTCTAAGAAAAAACTTCTGTTTTTCTACTGTCTCTGTGAGTTTGGAGCGCGAGCCCGACAACAGAAGCGAAGACGAAACGGAGTTTGAAAGATTACAAAGAGTAATACTAGACCAACCAATTCAAACTAAAAAACCAAAAATAGATGAAACTCACAAACTAAACATTGATATAGATGAAACTCACAAACTAAACATTGATTTGGTTCGGGAACGGTTTTTTGTTTCTCAAAAACTATGGTCCAATAGGGATGTGGAGGAAAAACTGTACGATAGATTGCTGCCATTTAGCTACTTAGCGAAAGAAAATTCAAAAAAAAAAAAAACGCTCAAGGTAATAATAACTTGTTTAAAAAGAAGAAAATTAAATCCCGAATCCCTAGCGTTTTCTCCCAAACCATGGTGGTTTGATAAAAGGGACCGTGTAAAAATGGTTTTGCAACCCATTCGTGAAGTGCGCAAAATGTCCGAACGTGAAGCTCATATTAAATTCCTAATAAATTTATTGCCTTATAAAAGACCAACAGGAACTCAAAATTATTATGATTTCCCCGTTCCTGAAAATATTTTATCCTCTAGAGGTAGTAGGAAATTAAAAATTCTAACTTCTTTAAAGTTTAAAACTAGTAAGATTGTGGATCGAAACCAAGTATTTTGCAAGCAGACTAAGATAACAAACCGGGGTCCTTTTTTTCCGGAAGGTAAACATCGCAGTAGAGATCAAAATGAATTAATTAAATTAAAGTCCTTTCTTTGGCCTAATTATCGATTAGAAGATTTAGCTTGTATGAATCGTTATTGGTTTGATACTAATAATGGGAGTCGTCTCAGCATGTTAAGAATATATATGTATCCGCGATTCAAATTTAATATTGGTATGTATCTACGATTCAAATGAAATATGTATCCATGATTGAAAATCCGTTGAATCATGTTATGTTAATTGATAAAATAAGGAATCCATAAAGAAATTATGATTCTTGTGTATACTATATTAAAATGAAAAGAGTTGGTATTATTATTTCTGATCAAAAATTCATATCTGTTCTATAAAAGGGGAGGAAACAATTGTGTTATGCTAAAAAAGGGATTCGTTTCAGTTATTTTGCAAGAGGAAAACGGAGAAAACAAGGGTTCGGTTGAATTTCAAGTAGTGAATTTCACCAATAAGATACGAAAACTTACTTCACATTTTGAATTGCACAAAAAAGACTATTTGTCTCAGAGAGGCCTGCGAAAAATTCTGGGAAAACGTCAACGGCTGCTGGCCTATTTGTCAAAAAAAAATAGAATACGTTATAAAGAATTAATCAATCACTTGAATATTCGAGAAACAGAAACAAAGGCTGGTTGAAGAGTGGGTTTCCATTTTTCACTTCAACTTTACTTTGATGAACTTCTTTTCACTTTCAGCAATTCATGGAAGAATGAATCGGGAAAAAGCTATGACTATGCCAGCTACCAGAAAAGACCTCATGATAGTCAATATGGGTCCTCAGCACCCATCAATGCACGGCGTTCTTCGACTCATTGTTACTCTAGATGGGGAAGATGTTGTTGACTGTGAACCAATATTGGGTTATTTACACAGAGGTATGGAAAAGATTGCGGAAAACCGAACAATTATACAATATTTGCCTTATGTAACACGTTGGGATTATTTAGCTACTATGTTCACAGAAGCAATAACTGTAAATGCACCAGAACAGTTAGGCAATATTCAAGTACCTAAAAGGGCCAGCTATATCCGAGTCATTCTGTTGGAGTTAAGTCGTATAGCTTCGCATTTGTTATGGCTCGGCCCTTTTATGGCAGATATTGGGGCACAAACCCCCTTCTTCTATATTTTTCGGGAAAGAGAATTGATATATGACCTATTCGAAGCTGCCACCGGTATGCGAATGATGCACAATTTTTTTCGTATCGGAGGAGTCGCTGCTGATTTACCTTATGGATGGGTAGATAAATGTTTGGATTTTTGTGATTATTTTTTAAGAGAAGTTGCCGAATATCAAAATCTTATTACACGTAATCCAATTTTTTTTAAACGGGTTGAGGGGGTAGGCATTATTCGCGGAGAGGAAGCGATAAATTGGGGTTTATCGGGACCAATGCTACGAGCATCCGGAATACAATGGGATCTTCGTAAAGTGGATCAGTATGAGTGTTACGACGAATTCAATTGGGAAGTCCAATGGCAAAAAGAAGGGGATTCATTAGCTCGTTATTTAGTACGAATCACTGAAATGACAGAATCCATAAAAATTATCCAACAGGCTCTCGAAGGAATTCCAGGGGGGCCCTATGAGAATTTAGAAATACGCCGCTTTGAAGGACTAAGGGATACGAAATGGAGCGGTTTTGACTATCGATTTATTAGTAAAAAACCTTCTCCGACTTTTGAATTGTCTAAGCAAGAACTTTATGTGCGAGTTGAGGCTCCAAAAGGAGAATTAGGGATTTTTTTGATAGGAGATAAGAGTGTTTATCCTTGGAGATGGAAAATACGACCGCCGGGTTTTATCAATTTGCAAATTCTTCCTCAGCTAGTTAAAAGAATGAAATTGGCCGATATTATGACGATATTAGGTAGCATCGACATCATTATGGGAGAAGTTGATCGTTAAAATGATAATTGATACAACAGAAGCACAAGCTATCCATTCTTTTTCTAGATTGGAATCCTTCAAAGAAGTAGTTGGAATCATATGGATGCTTGTACCTATTTTGACTCTTGTTTTAGGAATCACAATAGGTGTACTAGTAATTGTTTGGTTAGAAAGACAAATATCTGCAGGGATACAACAACGTATTGGGCCTGAATACGCTGGTCCTTTAGGAATTCTTCAAGCTCTAGCAGACGGTACAAAATTGCTTTTCAAAGAAAATCTTCTGCCATCTCGAGGAGATATTCGTTTATTCAGTATCGGCCCATCCATTGCAGTGATATCGATTCTACTAAGTTATTTAGTAATTCCTTTTAGTGATCATCTTATTCTAGCTGATCTAAGCATTGGTGTTTTTTTATGGATTGCAATTTCAAGTATTGCTCCCATTGGACTTCTTATGTCAGGATATGGATCAAATAATAAATATTCCTTTTTAGGTGGTTTACGAGCCGCTGCTCAATCAATTAGTTATGAAATTCCATTAACTCTATGTGTGTTATCAATATCTCTACGTGTGATTCGTTAAGACATAAAATTGGCCCTACCTCTTTATCTTTGTAGCAAAGGGCCTTTCGTGAATTTCATAGATATTTTCATTTTTAGTAGGTTGATGAACGAAACCAGATAGTTATATGAGTGAAAGAAACTGCTGATAAATTTGCAGCAAAAAGGTTGAGTCTCATTTTCTATGTTATGTAGAAGAATTAAGTGAAAGTAATCATAAACATTATTTTACCCCAAGATTGATTTATTAGTGATCATGTCTTGAAGCGGGTGTAAAAGATCAACTGTATGGGGTTTTTACTATGTATTTCCAGTTACCCTAACGGACTATTAAAAAAAGAAGGTGGATGGTTAGAAACACCAAGGTACACAAAGGATTAGTCATAGATATTATGTAAGTTATTTAACACAATAGGATTTTTCTGTGCATAACATAAAAGGAATTCTGGTTGGGACTTTAAGTTGGTAGAAATGATCAAGAAGTACTTCCCCTGATTCCGATCTAGAGTATACTCCTATCCACCGATTAAGTAAATAACTATCAAGAACGAAGTAATCCTTTATTTTGTTTAAAATCCCCTTTTTTGAGAAAGGAGAATAGGAACGAAAAAACCAAATAAAAAGATATAGAATTGCACTACAAAGTAAAGGGATCTTTCTCTATTTCATATTTAATTTTAAGAGATAGAATTCTTGTCATCATTTGTAGACTAATGCGATGAAAAAAATTTCGTAATCGCAAATGCTAGGTTGAAATATATAGGAATAGTGTGACAAGAAAGATTTTATTGAAAGCGTAAGTTATTACTCAACAAAGAAAAAATGCAAATTCTTAAAAGATAAGATAAATTCCGAAGCACTTTATTTTGAATATAGCAGACAGAATTCCATTATCTAATTCAGGACTTTATGATAGATTTTGGTTTTACCTATCCTATGAATATATCTATATCAAGATAAATAATAGCGACCTGGTCCTTATATTTATTTGTGACTTTTGAGGAGCCGTATGAGATCAAAATCTCATGTACGGTTCTGTAATAGCAATGGGGACAGTGATGTTATCATTGACTATGATTATCTAACAGTTCAAGTACAGTTGATATAGTTCAAGCGCAATCAAAATATGGTTTTTGGGGGTGGAATTTATGGCGTCAACCTATAGGGTTTATCGTTTTTTTAATTTCTTCCCTAGCCGAGTGTGAGAGATTGCCTTTTGATTTACCAGAAGCAGAAGAAGAGTTGGTAGCAGGTTATCAAACCGAATATTCAGGTATCAAATTTGGGTTATTTTATGTTGCTTCATATTTGAATCTCCTAGTTTCTTCATTATTTGTAACAGTTCTTTACTTGGGGGGTTGGAATCTTTCCATTCCGTACATATCTTTTCTTGGGCTTTTTGAAATTAATAAAGCAGGGAGAATCTTTGGACTAATAACGGGTACCTTTATTACATTAGCTAAGACTTATTTATTTTTGTTCGTTCCTATCACAACAAGATGGACTTTACCGAGGTTAAGAATGGACCAACTATTAAATCTAGGCTGGAAATTTCTTTTACCTATTTCTCTAGGTAATCTATTATTAACAACTTCTTCCCAACTTCTTTCACTCTAACGGAATACAATATTTTATATTTTTATATTCACGACTTGTCTAAAACAAGAGAAAGAAATAAGCATTCAAATTATTATTTTTAGGTATTCGCGATATGTTCTATATGGTAACTGAGTTGATGAATTATAATCAACAAACAATACGAGCTGCGAGATACATTGGTCAAAGTTTTATGATTACCTTATCATATGCAAGTCGTTTACCCGTAACTATTCAATATCCCTACGAAAAATTGATCACATCAGAGCGTTTCCGAGGCCGAATCCATTTTGAATTTGATAAATGCATTGCTTGTGAAGTATGTGTTCGCGTATGCCCTATAGATCTACCCGTTGTTGATTGGAAATTGGAAACGAATATTAGAAAGAAACGATTGCTTAATTATAGCATTGATTTTGGAATCTGTATATTTTGCGGTAATTGCATTGAGTATTGTCCAACAAATTGTTTATCAATGACCGAAGAGTACGAACTTTCTGTGTATGATCGTCACGAATTGAATTATAATCAAATTGCCTTAGGTCGATTACCAATATCAGTAATCCACGATTACACAATTCAAACAGTGTTGAATTTGCCTGAAATAAACTAAAAATGCTTGATTCAAGAAGAATTCCCCAAAAATTTTTTTAGATCTAAAATTCAAATGAAGAATCTTTTTTGCTTGCTGAATAACTACAACTAAAAAATCTTGGTTAGTTGCTGAGAGTCGCGGTTTAATTTGGATTGAAAATCCTTTAATTCGAATTTCAAAAGTATAGAGTTTGCCATTAAACTACTTTTGGGAATAAAGAAACAAGGTTGGTCCAATAACTATACCAATCCACATCGATTCTAATTTCATTCAATTCCAATTAAGCCTATAAAAAAAAAAA